AAGCAAGAAGATTGTTTACGAAGAAACAACAAGAAAAATTCATATTCTGATACATAAGAGTTATATAGGAATCGAAATAGTCTTTTATTTTCTTTTTTCAAAAGAAAAATCGATTTCATTGAAGTAATAAGACTATTCCAATTCGAATAATAGTTGAGAAAGAATCGCAATAAATGCAAAGACGGAACATCTTGAATCCGGTATTCAAGGAATTGAACCAGGATTTCAAAATGGATAGGATAGGGTATTTCTATATGTGATCGATAATGTAAATGCAAAAATTTGTCTTCTAAAAAGGGAAATATTGAATGAATAGATTGTAAATTTTGAAACTTTGGTATTTCTTTTTCTTCCGAACAAGATAGTTGCCCTAGCGAGAGTGGAATTTCTACAACGATCGCAAACCCCTCAGATAGAATCTGAGAATAAAACTCAGAATAAAAATAATTGCTGTGATCCAACAATCGATCCTGGTTAGGATGATTAACCGAATTAATCCAAAAATTCTGCTGATACATTCGAATAATTAAACGTTTCACAAGTAGTGAACTAAATTTCTTATTATTACAACCAAAAATTTCCACAGGTTCGGAACCATTTAATCCATAATCATGGGCAAATGCATAAATATATTCCTGAAAGAGAAGTGGGTAAACGAAGTATTGACGAGATTTCCGTTTTTCTGAATACCCTTCGAATTTTTCCATTTGTATTTCTACTTGAATCAGAGAAAAAAAGCATTTCTCGGTTTATCAAATGATGATACATAGTGCAATATGGTCAGAACAAGGTGTTGCATAATACAAACCCTGGAAAGAAAGGGAGTCTAATCCATGGATCTTTTTCCGTTCCTTTTCTATCCAATTAGTTTATGTTTGTTCTAATTACAAAACAAATAAGAACTAATCCTTTATTTTTGCTTGCCAATCGCTCTTTTGACTTTGGCATACACTCTCTTTATCAATATACTGTTTCTTTTACACATTCAATTCATAACATCCCTTTTCAATCCATAATCAAAAATAATTAGGATTTCTAAAAAAAAAAGTAAAGGGTCCACTCATAGGAAAACCTAACCTTTTCCCGCATCAGGCACTAATCTATTTTTAACGTCTAATTAGATTGGGAAATCCTTCCAATTAAGAAGTTAAGCTCGTTGCTTTTTATTTTACCAGAATTAGAGCCAGTCTCTATCCATTTATTCACTAGACCCAGAAAATAGGAATTTTTTTATTAAAAAAAAAATTTAATTTTATTACGACATGCTATTTTTTCCATTCATTACCTTTGAGGATCAGTCGTGGTCTTCTAGACTCTACCAAGAGTCTGGACGAATTTGTTGCTTCATCCAAATGTGTAAAAGATCATAGTCGCACTTAAAAGCCGAGTACTCTACCATTGAGTTAGCAACCCGGATAAAATAGGACCTCTTAGATACAATCGAAATCCAAAAATCGATGAAATTACACCGGACGCTCCTGTCAAAACATTGAATTAGCAAGACATCAAAAGAAAGATTTATCACCCATTAAAAACACTCAAATACCAAAATGAACAGATGCGGTTAAATTTCACTAAGGGTAAAAAAGGGGGGCTCAATTATAATGGCAAAATTGTAATTTTTTTGGCAATTTTGATTTAAAGAAATCAAAAAATCTTGTATGCTTGTATGAGAGTATATGCAAGGGAGGTAACCCTATCATTTGAGCGAAGTGTAGACATAAATACCTAATATGGAGTGACGATAAAGAGACCCATCTATCTACAAATTCTATTTGTTCAATAGACCTTTGTCAATGGAAATACAATGCAATTAGATACACAAAGGAAATAAAAAAAGAACTTTTTTTTTGTTGGATTGGCACGACATAAATGCAGCAAAAAAAATAGGACTAAGAAAGAGGCAAATTGTGTCTAAATAATTAAGGGGTACTAACAACCCTCTCCTACTTTATTTATTCATTTAGTTCTTCAATTAACTCAAAGTTATTTCTTTATCTTTAAAGAATTCTGCCTTCCTTAAAATATCATAAACAGTTCTTGTAGGTTGAGCACCCTTTTCAAGGAAATATAGAATAGCGGGAACATTTAAACAAGTTTGATTCTTTATCGGATCATAAAAACCGACTTTTCGAAGATCTCTTCCTTCTCTTCGAGATCGAACATCAATTGCAACGATTCGATAGATAGCTTATTGGGATAGATGTAGATAAACAACCCCCCCCCTAGAAACGTATAGGAGGTTTTCTCCTCATACGGCTCGAGAAAATGATTCGAATTTCTGTCTATAATACAAGTGGATACAAATTAGATTATGACTTGCATTAATTTCCTTAAAGAAAAGAAAAAACAAATTTCATTTATACTCATGACTCAAGTTGGCTAATTTTGACTGACAGACTTCAAAAGAAAAACCCTTCGAAATTTTTTGAGTCGTCTCTAAACTCTTTTCTTTATCTCATCTCGAACTAATTTACTTTTATTTCTTATTCTGATCTAATTCTATTGTTGAGACGGTTGAAAATCGTGTTTACTTGTTCCGGAATCCTTTATCTTTGATTTATGAAATCCTTGGGTTTAGACATTACTTAGGGAACTCCTATTCTTTTTTCTTTCAAAAGAGTAGCAACATACCCTTTCTTTTTTCTTATTTCCTTCGATAAAGCATTTCACTCTTCTATAGAAAAGAAATCAAATATGAACCATTGATTCAGATAGACTTTTAATCGAAAAAGTTTTTCCAATCTTCCTGGACTTTTTCTTATTTTAACCTTTTGATTTCTATATTAAGGATAGACTGACAAAGTTGACCTAATTTATTAGTTTTCACTAACCCTAGATTCTTTCCCTTGATAAAAAATAAATTCTGTCCTCTCGAGCTCCATTGTGTACTATTTACTTACATTACAAACAACCCAGCACAAATTCGGTTCGGGACGAATAGAACAGACTATGTCGAGCCAAGAGCATTTTCATTACTATGGAAAATGATGGATAGCAAAATCCACAATCGATCATGTCCTTCAAGTCGCACGTTGCTTTCTACCACATCGTTTTAAACGAAGTTTTACCATAACATTCCTCTAATTTCATTGCAAAATGGTATCGAGAATTGATCCAATATGGATGGAATCATGAATAGTCATTGCTTTTGTATACTAATTCAAACTTGCTATCTATGGAGAAATATGGATAAAAGAAATAAGTATTTTTCGGGGAACACTCTGCAAAGATCCAATTTATTTAAACCCATATTCTATCATATGAATGAAACATAGTTCGAAAAAGAGAAATAAAATAGTTTGCTTAAGATTTATTTATTATTGAATTTCCATTCTCAACAGAGAACCCAAGATGATCAATCCTGAAATGAGAAGGATCGATTCTTCCCCAAGAAATAAACTATCAACCTCCAAAAAAGTTGAATTAATTAAATTAATTAATATATTTTTCTATAACAAAAAGAATTAACTATTAACCAAATAAGCTATGCCAATGAAAAGATTGGTAGTTTTTGGGTAGTTATAAAATTCTCATACTTCTTCGACTCGAATAACAAAAGAAAGAAATTTTTTTTTGTAAAGTAAAATTAAGGTCTTTGCTTTTACTTATAGCATTCTTTCTTTTAGGTAAAAGAAAAAACTCAAAATAAAAAAAGAAAAGTCAAGTACGATTTTTTTTTTTTGAATCCATTCTATCCAACGAACAGTTCCTACATTAACCTTACCAAAATGGATCATTCTGGATATTTAAAGAATCACAGATCGAGATCGTTTTCGCTTAACCAAAGAAGGACCCTTCTTTTTTACTTACTTTAGTTCTTTAGTTTGGTGAAAATAAATAAGGGGATACTTCTTTTCTTTCATATTGGGTGTCAAATGTATCCTGTAAGAATTCCCACTTCATAGATACGGAGCATAAAGTTTATCTAAGAAGTTCAAATTTATAAATACATATTCTAAACACATATGAGTAATGAGTAGTAGGGGCATATCCTGAATCTGCCCAATAGACAAAAATTTTTCAGGAAAATCAAGATATTAAATTTGACTGGACTTGACATTTTAGTTTTTGTTTTCTCAGAAAACAAATGAATGCTTAGAAATGCATCTAATCTACGAGTTCATAAGAGATAATTATTCTCTTTAATAAACTTTTGTGTCATGTAGGGCACAATACGATTCTATCTTTCGCTTCATCAGAAAAAATCTGGGACGGAAGGATTCGAACCTCCGAGTAACGGGACCAAAACCCGCTGCCTTACCACTTGGCCACGCCCCATTTCATTTCGTTTTATGCGACACTAATAAACACTATTATTTTTATATATTATTCGTCAATCCCACTTCAATTAACTAAAAAATGCGGCATATTTTCTTGCTAGGATTCTAGACATGCAGATAATATAGAATCCAAAAAATGCATTGATCATTACATGGAATTCTATTAAGATATTATATGAAAGTCGAATTTCTTCCATTCTCATTTGAGAATGCGAATACAAGGAGGTATTTTCTGTTTTGGAAAGTCCGAAGAAAAAAGGATTTTGAATCAACCTTTTCTTTTGCTTTTTCCCTTAGAAAAATAACTCAATCAAAATTCAATTATCTACTCTACAAGAACGAAATGCTTGTTATGCCTAATATACTTAGTTTAATTTGTATCTGTTTTAATTCTGTTCTTTGTCCGACTAGCTTTTTCTTCGCCAAATTACCCGAAGCTTATGCCATTTTCAACCCAATCGTGGATGTTATGCCTGTCATACCTGTACTCTTTTTTCTATTAGCGTTTGTTTGGCAAGCTGCTGTAAGTTTTCGATGAAATCGTTACTATTCTGTCTGCCAAATTGAATGATGTATTCATTCCAAAAAAATTCCAAAAATGGATAAGAGCTGAGAAGTCTTAGATTATGAACTTTCGATTCTAAAATGCAAATTCTTCTCCATTCCATTGAATGTATAGCTGCAGCAATAAATTTGCATCAGCCTTTCTATCCCCTGCGCCTACGTTGAGCAGGTACCTTTAGGTACCCACACAATACCTAAACGAATTTTTGATATTGATAAGAGTGCTTATTATAAAGCAATTCTTGCAATTTTTTTTGAGAATTGATTTTTGCATTTTTAGGTGTAAAAATAAACAAAACCCATCCTAGTGGATCTGTGTGGTAAGAAAAAAGTGGGTAATCTATTCCTTAACAAAAAAAATCTTGGAGATTATGTAATGCTTACTCTTAAACTTTTTGTTTATACAGTAGTGATATTCTTTGTTTCCCTCTTTATCTTTGGATTCTTATCTAACGACCCGGGACGTAATCCTGGGCGTGAGGAGTAAAAACCCAAATTTTTGGGAATTTTTTCTTACAAATTGGATTTATTTCGTACATTTATCTATGAGAAGAAAATCCGGGGGTCAGAATTCCTTACAATTTGAAAGTCCCAAATGATCCGAGGGGGCGGAAAGAGAGGGATTCGAACCCTCGGTACAAAAAAATTGTACAACGGATTAGCAATCCGCCGCTTTAGTCCACTCAGCCATCTCTCCCCGTTCCAAATCGAAAGGTTTTCGTGATATGACAGAGGCAAGAAATAACGATAGTGTATAAAAATTATATTGCCAATTCCATTTTAATTATATTCTTTTTTCTTAATATTAATATTTTTCTTAATATTAATAAAAAAAAAGAATAAAATTCTTGTTTTTTCTTTCCAAAATTCGATATAGGCTGAGAGACAATCAGATATATTTTGTCTTCAGCGGGCAGTTCCATATAGGATTTGTTAGAATAAAACAAGCAGGTTATAAAAAAACTCTTTTTTTTATTATTTATCCACAAAAAAGGTTCTTATCAAACCCACAATAAAATTGGAAAGAAAGATAAAGTAAGTAGACCTGACCCCTTGAATGATGCCTCTATCCGCTATTCTGATATATAAATTCGATGTGGATGAAATTGGTGTATAAGCAGATTTTTTTTATTTCCTTAGACTTAGATCGCGCAAGGCAAGAATTTTTCGCTATTTACGATTTCATATTCTTGTTACTAGACGTTCTATAGGAATAAGAAGAAATCGCAACTCTTTTCCGTTACACATAAAAAGGGTTTCAAAAGTCCATTTTTCTTTATCTTTCTTTTTTTTTTCAGAATCCTATTTTAGTTCTTCCACCCATGCAATAGAGAGCGAATGAGAAAAGAGTTTTCTCTTAAAAGATAGGCTTTGAATTGAAATAGGAATCATAGAATAATGCTGAATTCAAATGTTTATTTCTTTATTTCTTGTTTATTTCTATAGTATTAAGAAAATTTAATTGAATGAAATTCGTGGATTTACCACGACCTTGGTTGTGACCCCATAGATAAAAATGCAAAATTTCTATCTTCGAGACCTTTGAAAAAGGGCATTGAACGAGAAAGAAGTCGTCCACGGATAATCAAATTATCGTATGCCCTGGAAGTAATATGAGATGCTCGGAAATGGTTGAAGTAATTGAATAGGAGGATCACTATGACTATAGCCCTTGGTAGAGTTACTAAAGAAGAAAATGATCTATTTGATATTATGGACGACTGGTTACGAAGGGACCGTTTCGTTTTTGTAGGATGGTCCGGCCTATTGCTCTTTCCTTGTGCTTATTTCGCTTTAGGGGGTTGGTTTACAGGGACTACTTTTGTAACTTCTTGGTATACCCATGGATTGGCTAGTTCCTATTTGGAAGGTTGTAATTTCTTAACCGCGGCGGTTTCCACCCCTGCCAATAGTTTAGCACACTCTTTGTTGCTACTATGGGGCCCGGAAGCACAGGGGGATTTTACTCGTTGGTGTCAATTAGGCGGTCTGTGGACTTTTGTCGCTCTCCATGGGGCTTTTGCACTAATAGGTTTCATGTTACGTCAATTTGAACTTGCTCGGTCTGTTCAATTGCGGCCTTATAATGCAATTTCATTCTCTGGTCCAATCGCTGTTTTTGTTTCCGTATTCCTTATTTATCCACTGGGACAATCTGGTTGGTTCTTTGCGCCGAGTTTTGGCGTAGCAGCTATATTTCGATTCATCCTTTTCTTCCAAGGATTTCATAATTGGACGTTAAACCCATTTCATATGATGGGAGTTGCCGGAGTATTGGGCGCAGCTCTCCTATGCGCTATCCATGGGGCTACCGTAGAAAACACTCTATTTGAAGATGGTGATGGTGCAAATACCTTCCGCGCTTTTAACCCAACTCAAGCGGAAGAAACTTATTCAATGGTCACTGCTAACCGCTTTTGGTCCCAAATCTTTGGTGTTGCTTTTTCCAATAAACGTTGGTTACATTTCTTTATGCTATTTGTACCCGTCACCGGTTTATGGATGAGTGCTATTGGCGTAGTTGGCCTGGCTCTGAACCTACGTGCTTATGATTTCGTTTCCCAGGAAATCCGTGCAGCGGAAGATCCTGAATTTGAGACTTTCTACACCAAAAATATTCTTTTAAACGAGGGTATTCGTGCGTGGATGGCAG